CAGTTAATTCTGAATCTATATTTAATATAATATACGGATCGTGCTGAATAAATTTAAGCAAAAAAAAAAGATGAAATCATTCCAATTCCAATGGACTTCAACAAATAAAAAACTTATTCTTAGGTAAATCAATTACGAAATGTTTTTGTATAATGACCAATATCTGTTTTACATCTTCTATGCGAAAATGTTCAATTTTCATAAGATCTTCTTGACTCTTATTCAAAAGGTCTAATAATGTATGTATATTGGACCTTTTGAGGCAATTATAGGTCCTCGAAGGCAATTCTAATTGGTCAATAAAAAAACATTTCAATTCGATTTCTTTTTTTTTTCTTAGTTTATCCAATCCATCATGAAAAGTGAAAAAGGGTAAACTAACCCTATTTTGATTGTCCTCTACATTTTTATCTTGTTCTTCTGCATGTAGAAACGGAATAAATAAATCAATCAAATTACGGGAGGCTTCGTAAAGTGCTTCTTTAGGAGTTAAACTTCCATTCGTCCATATTTCGAGAAAAAGTATCTCTTGTTTTTCATTCCCATTACTATAAGAATGAATACTATGATTTGCATTTCGAACAGGCATGAATACAGCATTTATTGGATAACTTCCTTCTTCAGCGTTATTTGGTGTTTTCATACGATATCCTCGATTACTCTCGATTTGTAATCCAATACAAAAATCAATTGGTTCCGTCAGGCTAGCTATATGCTGTGTAGTATCAACGATTTCCACAGAAGGTGGTGAGATGATGTCTTGAGCAGTTACATATCCAGGACCCTTGACGCAAATAGATGCGTCGCGAGTTCCATACAGATTACTTTTCAATACAATTTCTTTCAAATTCATTAAAATTTCATGTACGGATTCTTCAATACCTTCTATGGTAGAATATTCATGTGGTATCTTTTCAGATTTTGCGCGTGTAATACATGTTCCTTCTATTTCTCCAAGCAAAGCCCTTCGCATCGCAATGCCTATTGTATCAGCTTGACCTTTCATAAGCGGAGACAGAATAAAACGTCCATAATAAAAACGCTTACTGTCTTCTCTTGATTCAACACACTTCCACTGTAGTGTCCGAGTAGATACTGCTACTTCTTCTCGAAACATAGTCATATTATTTGATCCGATCATTTAATCATTTCTTTCTCTTGAAATTCGTTCAATTCTCAATTCTTATTTCTATATACGCCTTTTTTTAGGAGGCCTACACCCATTATGTGGCATAGGGGTTACGTCTCTGACAAAACTTAATAGTATACCACTTCTACGAATGGCTCGTAGTGCTGCATCTCTTCCAAGACCAGGACCCTTTATCATAACTTCTGCTCGTTGCATACCCTGATCTACTACTGTACGAATAGCGTTTGCGGCTGCGGTTTGGGCAGCAAACGGCGTCCCTCTTCTTGTGCCCTTGAAGCCGCAAGTACCGGCGGAGGACCAAGAAACAACCCGACCCCGTATATCTGTGATTGTTACAATGGTATTGTTGAAACTTGCTTGAACATGAATAACCCCTTTTGGTATTCGACGTCCAGTCTTACGTGAACTAATGCGCCCACTCTTACGTGAGCCAATTCTTGTTATGGTTTTTGTCATATTTTATCATCTCCTAAATATGAGTCAGAAATATACGTATATTTTATTTTCATGTCAAAATGGGTCCTTTATTTGTTTGTGTATTGAGTCCTTTGGAGAGTCTCTTTTAATAAAAAATTTATCCCTGTCTCTGTTTATGCCTCGGGTTGAAACAAATTACTATAATTCGTCCCCGCCTGCGGATCAGTCGACATTTTTCACAAATTTTACGAACGGACGCCCTAATTTTCATTGTTGTTTCTCCTTAATTTTATTTAAATTTGGAATCTACTCCTTCGAAGAAAAGAAAATAAGTCTCTTGAAATTTGGAACCTCCGATTGTATCCGAACGAGAGGAATGTTGAAAAGTCACTACGAACCCGAAACATACCATTGGAAAGTGATTCAGTAATTAAACCTTCATGAATCCATTTTTGTTCTTTCATTCCAGGTAACCCCTTTAATTATCAACTCATGGAGTAGGAGTGATATTAGACAACCTTTCCTCTTTTTTCAAAAAAAAATAGGAAGTTTTCCTACGGATGCAATTCGTAGATCATAAAGATCACCATATATATAACAAAATTTCTCCCCCGATTCCTTCTAGTCGAGCCTCTCGGTCTGTCATTATACCTCGAGAAGTCGAAAGAATTACAATACCCATTCCTCCTAAAATCCTAGGAATTCGTTGATGGTTGGAATAGATTCGTAGGCCGGGTCGGCTGATACGTTTTAAAACAGTTCTATATGGCCCTTTTCTATTCCTTCTATGTCGCAGAGTTGAAACCAAGAAATATTTCTTGCTTACTCGATGTTTTCTCACATTTTCGATAAAGCCTTCGCGTAGAAGTATTTTAACAATGTTTTCAGTGATATTTGTAGATGCTATTCGAACCGTTCCTTTTTTATCCATGTCAGCATTTCGTATAGAAGTTATTATTTCGGCAATAGTGTCCCTACCCATGATGAACTATAATTATTGGTGCCTCCGGGTTTTTATATAATCAGCATGCTCTACTCTTTTTTTTTCATGAATTATTAAAGGTATATGCGTGAGAAACAATCTACTAATGCATTCTACTAATTAATGGAATCTAATTCAGTTCAGATATCTTACTATGAACCTCCCTTTTTTTATGTTTTATTATGTTTTCATCTATTAGTATTTATTTAGAATCTATTTATAATACCTCAGGAGCTAATGAGACTATTTTAGTAAAATTCAACTGTCTCAATTCCCGAGCGATCGCACCAAAAACTCGAGTTCCTTTGGGATTTCCTTCTTGATCAATGACAACTGCTGCATTGTCATCATATTGTATTATCATACCATTGTCACGTTTGAGTTCTTTACATGTACGTACAATTACAGCTCTGATCACTTCTGATCTTTGTAGAGGCATATTGGGAACTGCTTCTTTGATTACAGCAACAATAACGTCACCAATATGAGCATATCGGCGATTACTAGCTCCTATGATTCGAATACACATTAATTCTCTAGCCCCGCTGTTGTCCGCTACATTTAAATAGGTCTGAGGTTGAATCATATCATTCTTATTATTTTTCTCTTTTTTCTTTCAATGCTAACTAACTAAAGGGCGAAGAAAAAAAGAAGAAAGATTGTTTGTCCAGAAATAAAAAAACTGCGGTTTTTTCATCACAAGGCCCCTTTCCTTTCGTTCCATATCCCTATCCCGCAATAACGAATTGAGTTCGTATAGGCATTTTGGACGCAGCTATAGAAATAGCTTCTCTGGCTACAATTTCTGATACTCCACCCATTTCATAAAGTATTCGACCCGGTTTAACGACGGATACCCAATATTCGGGAGATCCTTTCCCCGAACCCATACGTGTTTCGGTAGGCCTTACTGTAACAGGTTTGTCTGGAAATATACGTACCCATATTTTTCCACCACGACGCGCATATCGTGCCATGGCTCGTCGCCCCGCTTCTATTTGTCTAGATGTGATCCAAGCGGGTTCAAGTGCCTGAAGGGCGTATCCGCCGAAACAAATTCGATTGCCTCGATAAGATATTCCCTTCATTCTTCCTCTATGTTGTTTACGAAATCTGGTTCTTTTGGGGTTATAGTTGATGGTTGTTTCTCAATGCCATCTCTACTGCAGAACTGGACATGAGAGTTTCTTCTCATCCAGCTCCTCGCGAATGAAACGATTCAATAATATTGTATATATTTTGAATTGAATGAATAATGAATCATGGAATTTTTTGAGATATAATCTGTCACGTACACGTAGGAATAAAATAAAATGAGAAATTCCATTTTATAATTAATGAATCTTCATTTATTTTTACCTTTATTTTATTTATTTTTATTGAATTGCCCAAAACTTAGCAATCCAGTAAGGCTTTCGCGGGCGAATATTTGCTCTTTCAACATCCCTTTCATTCGTAGGGGCGTTCCATGACCTATCAGAATAAATGAATTGGTTCTTGGCTCGTTCCGCCATCCCACCCAATGAATCATTAGGATTCGTTTTCAAGGGAATCTTCCTCAGTCACAGGTTCTGTCGTTCCCATCGCTTCTCGATTAATGACTAGGCCCGAACTCTGCAATGGAGCTCCTAATAAAATTTGTTCCTGAATCAATCTTCTCAGTCTTTATTGACTCGGCGCTCTTTATTCTTTTTTATTTTTCGTATAAATTGTATTCATATTCATCGAATCTAATTATTAATTATGGACGAATACATTAATGCTTTATTACATTGCCTTTTATAAGATAGTTCATAGACCATACATATTGGAATCATATATCATTGCTATTCTTTTTCTTTCTTTCTCTCACCCCTCCATTTATCCATATCCCTTTGTTTTTGCTTCACAACCTTATAGATTGATTTTTCTTTTATGTAAAAAAAAATGCTTCAGTTGCTACAACAATATGATCAATACATCATATAGCGACTGGTTCCTTGGATCCAGATAATACGAAGCAATGAGCTGGTTATTAGTTATATAGTTATTAGTTCATACTAGGGGATGGCCCTTTGTTTTTTAATCCTAACCTAACTCTAAATAAAAAACCAACGAGTCACACACTAAGCATAGCAATTATATGGAGATGGAGTCAATCGAATTGTTATTCAACCCTATAGAATTAAGAATTCGAAAAAATTCTCATTTTTTTGATTGAACGGAAAAAAATGAACGAGTTTGTGATTTTTTATTCAATTGCCGGATGGATGGAACAGAAAGACAACGAAAGGCCCATTATTCCTCGTCTGCAAATATCCAAATTTTGATTCCTAATGCCCCATAGATAGTTCGAACTGTATAGGAACAATAATCAATTTTGGCTCGAATGGTTTGTAGGGGAACCCTACCTTCTCTGATCCATTCGACACGTGCTATTTCCTTTCCGTCGATACGCCCTGCAATTTGTAC